TAATTGGATGCCCTACTGCGTTACAAAATTTCGCTTTAGCCAATGATCCAATCAGAGGAATAATTGGAACTATTGTATCGAGTTTATTGGGAGCATTATTTAGTAGAAATGAATTTTCTAGCATTTGATTCCGCACCACTGCAGGATTTCGTCGAACACTTGAAAAGTAACTCAAAAAATCGAGGGAATGCTTGGATAATTGGTTTATACGGATACTTGCCGCGTGAGACCATACATCAAAATGACATTGCCATAAATTGACAAGGTAAGATTTCCATTTATTCATTAGAAGAGGTGTGTCTTTGGAAGCCAGAATTGATTTTCCTTGATATCTAACATAATGCATGAAAGGATCCTTGAGAAAGCATGGGATGACCGGAAAATCATTAGCAAAGACTTCGGCAAAATGTTCTATTTTTCTATATAAACAGAGTCGTTCAAAAAGGAATCCAGAAGATGTTAATCGTAAATGAGAAGATTGGTTACGGAGAAAAAGGAAGCTGGATTCGTATTCACATATATAAGAATTATATAGGAATAAAAAAAATCTCGGATTACTTTTTGAAAAAATGGAAATAGATTTATTTGTAATAATAAGACTGTTACAATTAGAATACTCATGAAGAAAGAACCGCAATAAATGCAAATAAGAAGCATCTTTCACCCGGTAACGAAGGGTTTGAACCAATATTTCCAGATGGGCAGGGTAGGGTATTAGTATATCCGCCGAATAATTTAAATGTGGGAACTTTTCCTCTAAAAAGGGAAATATTGAATGAATGGATCGTAAATTGTAAAATCTTACGATTTCTGCCCCTTCTAAAGAAGATATTAATCGTAGATAAAATGGAATTTCCACAATGATTGCAAATCCTTCTGATAGAATTTTAGAATGCAAATTCTTGTTGTACCCAAAAAATGGATTTTGTTTAGAATCATTAGCAGAAATTATCAAATAATTCAGTTGATACATTGTAGTAATTAAGCGTTTTACAATCAGTAAACTAGATTTATTATCATAACCTATATTTTCCAACAACATGTATCTATTTAAACCATGACCATGAGCAAGTGCATAACTATATTCCCGAAAGATAAGTGGGTATAGGAAGTCATGTTGCCGAAATCTATCGAGTTCTAAATATCCTTGAAATTCCTCCATTTAAAATTAGATGGGGATAAGGGATTTCTTTTGGGTTATTAAATGACACATAGTACGATACAGTCAAAACAGGATATTATAGTAAGAAATAAATAGATATATACCCCGGAACCAGATAAGACTGATCGACGGACTCTTTAGCCTCTCCTTTTCCATCTAATTTAATTGGTTTATGTTCATTCGAGGATAACAAGATGGTTAGAAATCCTTTATTTGTTCAACCCAATCGCTCTTTTGATTTTGGAAAAAAAGGATTTTTATCTTTATCAATAGACTGCTTTTTCTACACATTTACCCCCACACTCTAATGGAGAATAGCTACTAATAATTAGGATTTAAAAAAAAATCGATGATCCACTTATGGGAAAAGCATTTCCCGCATCAAGGACTAATCTATTTTTAACGTTTAATTAGATCGGGTAATCGTTCAAATTAAGAACAGAAGCTCGTTTCTTTTTTTTTTGTTTACCTATAATTGGAGCCATAGGGCTCTATCCATTTATTCACTTAACCCAAAATTTAATTTTATTTTTTTTCGTCAAGAATTTAAACAAAGTTTTGAACCGATCCGCTAAGAATAAAATATTCTCGGAATTCCACATTGATACGACATGCTGCTTTTTCCATTCATTCCTTTGAGGATCAGTCGCGGTTTTACAAGCTCTAGAGATAGTATCGACGAAGACGTTGCTTCATACAAATGTGTAAAAATTGCCAGTCGCACTTAAAAGCCGAGTACTCTACCGTTGAGTTAGCAACCCCCCCCCAAAAAAAAAAATGTGTAGATCCAATCGGAATAAAAAATTAGATTTAATTGCACACCGAAATCCAAATAGTAAAATAGCAAAAACATTGCTAATCGATTCTGAACATAAAAAAAATAATGAACATATTAGATGCAAATACACTGACTTCTAAAATAAGAATCTAGATTAAGATAAGGATATGGATTAAGTCAAAATTGATGTACTACCACGGATTTAGTTCGTATCTTATCCATTATTATCTTATCCGTTTTTTTTTTTCAATAAAAAAAATAAATAAAGGCTTCTCGTATCCCAGCAAATCCGACGAATCCGTCGTTTAAATAAAGTAAAATAAAAAAACCAAGTCCATAGATGGAACAGAGGGAAATAGATACATTTATTCATGATCGGATTATATTTGTTTGATACACTGTTGTCAATATGAATGTAAATCTTAAGAAAAGAACACAATGTGGAGAACCATAAATTAAAATTAAAAAAAAAATTAAATATTGAATTAATATAATAAAATATAAATTATACAAATAAAGAAAAACTAATGACTTGTATTGAATTGGCACTAACTATATATGGATAATAAACATGGATACAAAAGGATGTAAGCGTAAGAATCAATATTCGTAGCAAAGTATCGCAATGCTTGGGTTTACTTAATCCATATAAGTAAAAAAAAAAAATAAATCTTAAATCCCATTTGTTTTTTTTTTATTTATTTGTTCATAACATAAAAAAAGTGAAAGTTTCAACTAAAAAACAACTAGTATTGAATTAGCAATAATGTAAATATTTTGGATTTCTAAATCCAACTACTTCGGTTATTCATTTGATCTTTTTTCATCTGTCTTAAATTAAATGAATTTCTATCACTAAAATAAAAATAAATTTTTGTCGTTATAGAAGACGACATTTTTTAGTAGTAGACATTTTTTGGTAGTAATAATAAATAGGTATGAATAGAACAAAAGAGGGGGGGCGGTAGTATATAAAAGGTTATACAAAGTTATATAAGCCCCCTCTTTTGTTCTATTCATTAATTGAATTTAATTTAATCTGTTGATTAAGGCAAAGTTACATAAAAACTCCCGCCTTCTTCGAAATATCATGAACAGTTCCCGTAGGTTGAGCGCCCCTTTCAAGTAAATATAGAATAGCAGGAACATTTAAATAGGTTTGATTCTTTAGCGGATCATAAAAGCCCACTTTCCGAAGAGCTCTTCCTTCTCTTCGGCATCGAGCATCAATTGCAACGATTCGATAAACCACCCATTGGGATAGATGTAGATGAATAATACCCCCCCTAGAAACGTATAAGAGGTTTTCTCCTCATACGGCTCAAGAAAATTCGAAATTATGTCTATGGATCGAATTTTAAATTTTTAATTAGTAATGTCAAATGGATCCATAAAATAATCAAATCAATTAAATATGAGTTAAGTACTTTTTAGTATTCCTTATTATTATCCGAAAAAGAAAATAAAATCATTTGTATTCGCATCCTCATAACTCAAGTTGGATAACTCGCTAATAACCCAAGGAAACCCTTTACTTTAGGTATTTCGTTTATTGAGCGATCTCTAACCACGCACCTTTTTTGTCTTTAGAATCTATTTTGATTCTTAATTAGAATCTATTTATTGAGACAACTGAAAGTGGTATTTCCTTGTTCCAGGATTCTTTATCGTTTCTTTGAATCATTGGGTTTAGACATTACTTCGGTGATTTTTAATCGTTTCAAAAAACGTCAGCAACATACCCTTTTTGTGATTTCTTTTTATCAAAAAATCATACAAATGGTCGATTTGATTCCTGCGCGATACACTTTTAATCGAAAGAGTTTTACCAATTCCAAGAGGTTTTACTTATAAATTTGAAAATTGGATCCTTTCGATTTTTATATGGAAAATATACTTACGAAGCTGTTTCAACTTATTAATTAACACTAACCCTAGACCCGTTCCCTTAAAAAATGAATCAATACTTTTTTTTACTCGAGCTCCATTAAGATCATGTACTATTTGCATCCCAACCCCCGACCTCAAAAAGGAGGGTTCTAGTGAAACAGAACAAACGATGTCGAGCCAAGAGCACCCTCATTCCTATCTAATTAATATAAAAAGAAAATGATGGATGTAAGAATCCACAGACGACCATATCCCTCAAGTCGCACGTTGCTTTTTACCACATCGTTTTAAACGAAGTTTTACCATAACATTTCCTAGTAGGTTGCTGTAAACAGTATGTAATTGATTCCATTATGGACTCATGAATAATCATTGGTTCGTTCGGTACATAGTAATCCATACTTTTATGAATGGGTAATTTCTCAAGAAGTATCAGCACGAATTAAATTTAACCCCATATAATATATAGAAATATAATAAATATTTTTTTAATATATTATTTTATTTTTTCTTTAGAAAATATAAATATTAGAATATAAAAAAATTGAACTAATAAATAAGACAAATAAGTTTTTTTTTAATCTGCATCTTGAGGTGACTTGCTAAAATAGATTCACCAATTTCACACTTCTTCGAGTACCAAGGACTCATAAGACATTATTAAAAATATTTAATTGATTGAAAAATTTCCTATTTCACTATCATTACATTATTTGAATAAGGCTTTACAGTAAAAATCGCATTTTGATAATAATAGAGAAAAATTCATATTCGGATTAAACCATAAAAAAAATGTAAATTCTTTTTGTTTTTCACGAGGTGGTGGATAAAGACTGATAGAATAGAGGCTTGGGGTTGTTATTCTTTTTGATAAATCATAATTAAAAGAAGATCCCCATACCTATCAGGTAGACTAAACAAATATCTTTGAAAGTAATTAGAAACATTCTATGTTAAAGGGTAAAGTTAAATATTTAAAATTTAGGGATAACAAATCTATTGTCACAAAACTCAATTGAAATAAAATAAAGTTTTCAATGAATCAATGAAATAGAAGAAATAGAACGATAACAATACATATATATAAGTCTTCGCTCCCTTTCTGCGTAGTTTATTTGACTTGGAGTCAATAATCCGGCTGCAATTATTTCCTAAGGAAAAGCGACTAAGATGTATGAATACACTTTGTCTCAATTGGTACATATCATATATTTACAATTTTTCATAAAAGAAAACACAAAATACTTAAAAACGGGGTTCAAAGAAAAGACATATGTTACGTATGTAACTTGATTTTTTTTTAATGAAATTCAGACAGCCGCATATATTGAAATTGGTATTTTACATTGACGTTTAACTCCTATCTACTGCGTCAATTCTATGAATATGATGAATCCTAAATAAAAAAAGAATCCTATTAGAGTGTTCCAGACTATTACTATTTTGTATAAATGTAAATTAAAACAAGTACAGATTAAATCATGGCTCGTATTTTTATTTTATGAAGAACTAACTTATTAAATAGAAATATGATTTAATCTATGCTCCCCTCTTACCTGTATACAAATAGATTCAATTACATCTGTGTGTTATTTGAACACGATTCGATTTTTTATTTTTGAAAAAGATATAATTCATATAAGAATCAATCATTATAGGAAAGCAAAATCAGATTATAACCAATCTTATTCTACTCTTAAAAAAAAAAAAAAAATAAGGTTGTTTAAAAAAGGGCAATCTTTCTTTTATTCTGATATAAAATAGAAAATCTATATTCTGATATGATATATATAATATAATAGGTATGCTCTGGGACGGAAGGATTCGAACCTCCGAATACCGGGACCAAAACCCGTTGCCTTACCACTTGGCCACGCCCCATTTTTGATTTCTATTCGACATTAATAAAGACTAATATTGATAGTAGTTCTTCGTCAATTCTAGTCCAAATCTATATAGAATAGATTAGAGTGTTGCTAGGATTTTGAGACATTTAGATAGAGAATTAAACGACATTTATTGATCATTACATACAATTCAATTAAGATATTGTATGAAAGTATGGTTTTGTCTATTCTCTTTTGATTTGAGAATTGAAGAATTTTTGATTGGGTTAATTAAAAAAAAAAAATAAGATTATAATAACTCATATTAAGAACTCATCATATTAATAACTCAATCAAAATAAATACAATTATCTTCAAGAACAAAGAAAAAAATGTTTGTTATGCTTAATATCTTTAGTTTGATCTGTATTTGTCTTAATTCTGCTCTTTCTTCAAGTAGTTTTTTCTTCTCAAAATTGCCCGAGGCTTATGCTTTTTTGAATCCAATCGTAGATTTTATGCCAGTAATACCTTTGCTCTTTTTTCTCTTAGCTTTTGTTTGGCAAGCTGCTGTAAGTTTTCGATGAGATCTTTAATACGGTCCTAGAAAAATTCATGATTTATTCTTAAAAAAAAATTCTAACAATTCATAAGATCAGATAAGTCTTATAGTATAACCCTTCGATTCAAATAATTAAATTCTTGGATCGCCACAATAAGTCTGGGCTCCCCCCAGTTCCTCATTCGGACCCTTTTTTACAGTGAAAGAACCTAGTAGATTCCTCCGCAATATCTAATTGCGGGTATGAAAAAGCTTTTGGTAATGAAAGACTTGACTCTTATTACATATTACAAATGAATTTCTGAAAATTCTTTTTTATTTCTATAGATTTAGAAAAATAATTTCGTGGTGTCAAAATAAGGTATGTGGTATAAAAATGGAGAATCTATTATCTTTTTTTCCAAAAAAAATGATCTTGGAGATTGTGTAATGCTTACTCTTAAACTATTTGTTTACACAGTAGTGGTATTCTTTGTTTCTCTCTTTATCTTCGGATTCCTATCTAATGATCCAGGACGGAATCCTGGACGTGAAGAGTGAAGAATAAAAAATAACAATAAAGTTTCTGTTTTCCTTGCTTGATTTTAAAATGTTCTTAGGATTTTATTTATTCCACATTTTTAACTATTAATTAAAATGAAATAAAAAAAAAGACTCGTTGAAAGAGAAATTGAAAGATAAAGAAAAAATACCAAGTCATCCACTAAAGCGGAAAGAGAGGGATTCGAACCCTCGGTACGAAAAACCCGTACAACGGATTAGCAATCCGACGCTTTAGTCCACTCAGCCATCTCCCCAAATTGAAATAAAAAGGATAATTACTAGATTATATTACACAAAAACAGTAAGACTTGAAAAAGGGCCCTCTCTTTATACCTCTTTATTATTCAGTATATAATTATTATATAGATATCTACATAGAAAAATAGAAAAAACAATATAGAAAATAAAAATCAGTGATTTCATTTAGGTAAAGTAAGGGCTCGAAAGCGATATCTCAACTCCACTATTCCAATGAATATAAATTTAGATATATAACCACCTAATGCCCCAAGAATATTATATATTATATAAACTATAAATTATATAGCAATGAATTTCTTATATAAAAAAATTATAGAATTAATAAATAGTAAATAGAAAGTAATAATAAATATATAAATTAAAATTAAATAAATAATAAAAAAAGAATACCTCTTTGCTTTCGTCTGCAAGATCCTTTTTTACTTTTACTTCCACAGCCCGGCCCCCGGTCCTGACCGGGCCGGGTCTTTCGTTTTTGTTCCAATGAATCATAGAAAAAAATGATTTATTTGATTTGAAAAAAAAAAAAAAAATGATTAATGATTGTTGTTGTTTCAAGAACAATCATAATAAAGGCAATTTCTATTCCTATCATACAGAATAGAATCCGAGTGTCATTTCTTAATTATTTTATTCTTGCACAATTTATGTTATGGCATACGCCTTTTTTTTATCGAGACGTATCCATCTCATTTAAATAACTAAAAAAGCGTGTTTTTTTAGTTATTTAAATAAATCCTCTTTCCCCAATCCCATTAGTCTCCTTGGCCAAAGCATATCAACGCTCTAATTTTCTCTTTTCTGATCCTATCGTCTTAATTATGACCCATTTTTTTGTTCGACAAAAGATCCATTTATATACAATAATCACATTGTAGCGGGTATAGTTTAGTGGTAAAAGTGCGATTCGTTCTATTAATCCCTTAAATGGTTAAGGGGTCCTTCGGTTTAATTAATATTCCGATCAAAAACTTTATTTCTTAAAAGGATTTAATCTTTTACCTCTCAATGAAAGATTCGAGGAAGAATAGACATTCTCGTGATTTGTATCCAAAAGAGTCAATTAGAAATTGGAAAAAACAAAATTGGATTATGAAATTACGAAACATAATTGGTTTTTGAATTGGATCAATATTTCCAATTGAATAAGTATGAGTAAGGGGTCCATGGATAAATAGAGAAGGGAGTATTTCTAATCGTAACTAAATCTTCAATTTATGATTTGTATAAAAGAGATTGAAGCAAAACAGCTATTAACTAATGGCTTTGGTTTACTAGAGACATCGACATATTATATTGTTTTAGCTCGGTGGAAACAAAATCCTTTTCCTAAGGATTCTTTCAAATAGAAATAGAGAACGAAGTAACTAGAAGGGTGGTTCTAACCCCCCCTGTTCTATAGGGATCATCTATAAAGCGGGTTTTGTTTTGAATGCATTCAAACAGAAAAGCTGACATAGATGTTATGGGCCGAAATTTCTTTTCTTTTTTTTTGTAATTTAGTTCACATCTGACATATGTGAAATTTGTCCATCTTTCATAAAGGAGCCGAATGAAACCAAAGTTTCACGTTCGGTTTTGAATTAGAGACGTTAAAAACGATGACTCAACGTCGACTATAACCCCTAGCCTTCCAAGCTAACGATGCGGGTTCGATTCCCGCTACCCGCTTATATCTCTATATTATATATATTAATTTATTCTCTATATTTCTAAAATTCTATATTCTATTTAGAATATGTTTAATAGTAAAAGTTATAGTTTTTATCTATTATAAAATATTATATTATTTAAATTCTATATTAAATAATCTATAATATAGAGGATCTAATTATAATTATTCATGTAATGAATCTAATTTAATGTAATTATTAATATAATGATAATGAATGTATCATTGAATTGAATGCGCAATTCCTGGAATTCTCTCAATGGTCTTTTTTCTGACCAAGAGATGTGAAAACAAAACTAAGAAAAAAGCGTCCATTGTCTAATGGATAGGACAGAGGTCTTCTAAACCTTTAGTATAGGTTCAAATCCTATTGGACGCGACGGATTTCCATATATTTCTTTTCTACTAACTAGGTATTTTGAATGATTTGAACAAGAGACCCTTATACTTATTTATATATTTATTTATATATTTATTCTTAATAATAATTTTTTATTACTATAAAATTATTAATATAAAAAATATATAATAAAATAAAAGATTAGATTATAGAAATAATTATTTCTATAAAATTAGAAAGTTATTTAAAGGAATTTCTTTATACCTGTTCCTGAAGTAGAAAGCGTTCCATTTGTTCTTGAATAGCGTCTTTCAAAAGGGCTTCCGCTTCCTCATTGAATATCTTGGTAGAAGATATGATTTCTTGGAACTGCGGTTTATTCGTTTTTAAATAAGTACGTAACTCAACGAGAAATTTCTTTACCTGTCCAATTTCTAATGAATCAAGATAACCATTCGTTCCAGTATAAATAGTCATTACCTGTTCTTCCACCGTGAGAGGGGATGATTGAGATTGTTTGAGCAACTCGCGTAATCGTTGACCTCTTGCCAATTGATTCTGAGTAGCTTTATCGAGATCAGACGCGAATTGTGCAAAGGCTTCTAATTCTGCGAATTGTGCCAATTCTAATTTTAGTTTGCCGGCTACTTGTTTCATGGCTTTAATTTGAGCGGCAGATCCTACTCTGGAGACGGAAATCCCCACGTTAATGGCAGGTCTGATTCCAGCATTGAATAAATCGGCGGATAAGAAAATTTGGCCATCTGTAATTGAGATTACATTAGTAGGAATATAAGCTGAAACATCTCCCGATTGGGTCTCAACTATTGGTAAAGCAGTCATACTTCCTTCACCTAAACGCGAACCTGATTTAGCGGCTCTTTCCAAAAGTCGTGAATGCAAATAAAAAACATCTCCTGGATAAGCTTCGCGACCCGGCGGTCTTCGTAATAGAAGAGACATTTG